CCCTTGCCATGAACAGTCCATGTAGTCTGACTTGAAAGCCATGTAGTCTTCCTTTCAATCCCGTTTTAGGAAGGCTCCCAGTTCAATAAGCGGAAGGCATTAGCTGTCGGGAGTAAACTTCGTTCGAGCGTCTTCAAACCTTGCCGCTCCTGTAATGAGTACCCTTTCCGCTCCTCTCACTTCGTTCGAGCTCTTACCCTTCTCTCACATTCTAAAGAGCTGCTTCGCTCGTGAAGTTTCCTCTTTTAGTTGCTGTTCCGGGGAAGGAGTAAAATGTTCATAAGAGCGATAGGGAAAGGGGAAACCCAACGAGGGCGATAGAGAAACTGGCCAAGCTCCCCAACTTCGTCAGCGGACATAGCTTCAGAAGAACTCCCTTTGTTGAAGAAGCCCTGCTTGACCTCCTTCCCGAAGAGAGGCGGAATGGACCTGGCAACTTAACTTAACTGCCTTAAGATACGAATGACGCAACAGGACATTCGATATTAGCTGATGCAGATGAACTAGAAGGGCTTACGACGAGTAGACTTGCAGGTTGGAAGGCTAAGCTTCAACATTTGGCTGGGCGTGAAACCCTTATTAAATCTACCACTTCAGCTATTCCAATGTATACAATGCAGACTGCATGGCTGCCACAAAAAATCTGTGATGAGTTGGATAAACTTAATAGATACTTTCAATGAGGGTCTTCGGATGACAAGAGGAAGGTCCATTTGGTGAATTGGCAACAAGTCACACAGACAAAAGAAAGGGATGGTCTCGGGCTAAGGAGGACCAGACTGAATAATCTTTCTATGCTTGGAAAGTTAGGTTGGCAAGGTGATAATAAACTCTGATCTCAGGCGGCAGTTCTCTTTCATACCAGTAAATTCGCATTATCCGTTGTTGTCTCTCTCGATGCATAGTACCTTTTATAGCTCTCTAAGTACAGTCACCAGTACTACTATTGGGATACGATGTCTAGGCCTTTATTTAAAACTCTCTTAAAGGAAGACGCGCAGCGTGTTAATTTCTGATTCAATTCTTTTTGAGTGAAATCACCCTTACCCTTGGTGCCTAACCTTGCCTTCTTTCCTTGCTTTGGTGCTATCGGTATCGTATATAAGAATTCACACTCGGCCAGGAAATCCACTTTTTAATAAAACCAGGAAATCTGCTCCTTCTACTAAAATCACAACATCCGAAAGTCTGATTGGGATTCTGCTTGAACTGGATTCCCGAAAGGGAGTTGACCTCTGGGTAATTCACTCTTGGTCATTAGCAGCCTACCATGGGAAGGGGCAAGGCTATAAGAGTAGCTAAGGAGATTCGACTAGCTTGAACGTCTTTCAGCTCTTGTTGAAAGATCCCCAGCTCTTGCCTCAAAGCCTCAAAGACTTAGCGGCATAACCGATCAACGCTTTGACTTGGCAGTAGGAAGTGTCTAAAGGAAAGGCCTAACCTTATTACCGCAGTGGGAGAAAGAGAAGTAGGAGCGGCCGGCGAAAGGGAATTGATTTTTAATGGAGTTCCCGTAGAAAGGGAAAGGGCTCCTCCTGCTCCACACCCAACTACTGCTACCACTCACTATTGCTCTACTTGCTAGTTTGCTTTTCTTCGAACTGTACAGCACAAACATAAAAACTTGACTTAGCTCTTAAGAAAACTCCAGAGTGACTATTAAGCGGAAAGCCAAGCATTAGTGCCAGTAGTTAGAGTTAGAAAGGGGCAAGGGATTTCATAGCTGTCTTATCTTAGCTAGGCCACCTGCCTAAGAAGGCTTTCCATCCGAACTAGGTTCCTTAAGCAAGAAGGAAGTTGAATTTGGTGGTCTTTATCGTAGAATAAGAAAAAGAAAAGTAGCTGCTGTTGCCGGTCTTTCTGGTCTTGTTGCTATGATCGTATCCAGTGCTTGATACAATAGAAGCTGCTCTCTCGTAACCCTTGCTTGGCTCTTTCCTGTTGATGCGACGTCGAGATATCGTAAGAGAAGAAAGCTGCTAGCAGAGGGTGAACCCTTCGTGGATTGATCGAGTTCCGTGTACTGATTCTCATCTCGATTGGGTTGGTGTTCAGTGACTGGCCTTTGTCCACCGCACCACTAGTCACCCGACTCCGAATCCAATTTGAGAGATCGTTCCTTCCTCTCCCAGCAATCAAACTCCTGCGCGAGCCTAACGCCCTTAGACGAATAGGCTTTCGCGCTAGTGCGCTTAATCAATCCGTTGCTTGTTTGGTCGAGCACTTCGTTCATGAGTTGCTATCGCTTTAGCTGTGATAACTATAACTTAAGCTATCTTCTCGAGTGAAAACTGCTTTACTTAGGACGAGCTTTTAGGGCAAAGTAGAAAGAGCTTATTTATTCGTCGATAACAAGCCTTTACTTCAAACAAAAAGGAATAGAACCGGAAGCTTTGATGGTAGTAAAGTCAGTCCATCTGCACTATAAAGACAGACGGATTCTCTCTATTCTTCGTATCGCCGCTTTATATAAGCTCCAGTGAAGCAAAGCAATGCAAGA